TTGAGCGACCGATCCGGCAGAACAATTCAAAAGATAAAGAAGTATCGTTAATTTCTTCGTGCTCATTCCAAGTTCGACGTACGAGCTGTACAAATAAAAATCCCCTTCGTTACAGAATGTCTTCTGCAAATAGATAGATATCGGATCTATGGGGCAATTATTTAGAAGTAAATTTTGTGCGACAGCCCTTCCTATCTGATAGAAAAGGAGCCGAGAATTCTGAACCGGTATTACATGGGCTCGCAAATCCCAAGTTTGTCTATGACGAGCGAATCTAATTGTATTTTCGTCTATAATTGATTTCCCATGTGAAATACTAATCGATAGGGCCTCATTGGTAAGTGCTATAAGATCTTGTGCATTGGAACCCATGGTTATGGCCGCGAATCCATTAGCCTGGAACGCTTTTTTTTCCAAGCGAAATCCCCTAGTATATGAAAGAGTGAAAAAGTGCTTTCGTTGTTGTGGAATAAGAGGCCTTCGTACCTTAATGCACGTATCTAATCTATGCGGAGCTATTAGAGAGGGATCCACGAATTGGGGAAAATGGGTCGAAGCAATAACAAGACTATTTCCAGTGGAAGATCTTTCACAATCCCAGGAGAGAAGGTTCACTAATAGCTCGAGGGAGAAGGAACCCGAATCCCTAAAATGCAGCTCATGAATGTTTGGAATCCATATTATGCAAGGAGAGATTGCTTTTGTTAATTCGATTTGAAGGCTGATATAAAATTGGGCTACGCGCCACACCGTGTCCATCTCCTCAGTTAGCGCATCCATCCTAGTTAGCTGTTCCAGCTCCATATTAATCTTATCGTCATGAGCATCTCTCTCCTCAAAACTATAGATACTAGGATCAAAATCAATATCCATATCGTCAAAAACATGAATATCTTGATTAATAGCCTCAATAGGGTCACGAGCATCAATAAAAATCTCGATCTCATCATCACTGGCATCACTGTCATCATCATCAGCAAAACGAAAAACTGTATCCCGGAACTTGTCCAGAAATATCGTAATGAAAGGAAGATAGGAGTTTTTCGTTAGGTATTTGACCAAATAGGATCGTCCAATTCCTATAGAACCTATCACTAAAATACCCCGAGAGGGGGTTACAGCTAAGCGGAGCGAAAAGGGTTGTAGATCAGATGGGACATGAACACTATTAGCCCCAGACGGGGTTTGTGCATAAGTGATTGTCTGATAATGAGCAAGGAATAGCCGTCTTTCTGCTAAAGAGGATGTATCGAACTCATAATTTAGTAGATCCTTGTTATGAAGGTCAATTAAGTTTCCTAAGTAAATTTCTCCCGGTTGTTCCATCATTGGAGAATCAAAGTCATTCTTTGAGAAATGATCACTCTGAGTCAGACTCCATAAAATTCGATCAATCCTTTTTTCTGGCGTTAAGGTGGAGAACTGAATCAAGACTTCTCTTTCTTCATCCTCAACCCAATCACTGTTTGCGGCCCAGTCTTCTATCGTTTCATCAATCCAATACCCGCTCCTTTTTCTTAGCACTGAATAGATCTCTTTACTTGTATGACTTAGATATCTCGTATTTATCGAAAAAGCGAGTGGATCGAAGGGCATACTTATGAGATCGATGATCTCGACGAGCTTTTTCTTCCAATTTTTCTTCTTATTAAAGCGTATTCCATCAGCATTACGCAAGAACATCTTTTGCAGAGCACCTAGAAAGAGATTAGTTAACCTGAACAACCCGAAAGAATTCGATTCAGATAGAGGATACCTATCCAGAAGTTTTCCCACCTCAATCTCAAGCATAGATGATTCCATTATCAAAGATTTGACCGTTTTGAACTCTGTCTGTAACTCACTAGCGATCGAGAAAACAACGTAAAGATGTACCACAACGAGACTTCCAGCCACAAGAAGAAGGAAAAAGATTGCAGAGAGGAACTCCCGAAGATTTTCCGATCTCAGCTGTGTCGATCTCAATGGTGGCGTATTTTTTGGAGGAATCAGGCCATGGGACAGAACAAACTTATGCCAACACTTCCTCTGAATCGTACTTATCTTCCTCTGAATCTTACTTATCTTCCTCTGAATCTTCCTTATCAGAGTATATTGCCTCTTCCATTTTGTAAGACAAAATGGAATCTGTTTAATTCGCCCTTTTGTAACTGCTACCTCACTAATATCACTAATAATATCAATAAAAATGGATACACTATCCATAAAAATGGATACAAACTTGTTTTTGCTCTTTAGTCTCCACAATAGGTCTGAACAAATTTGTAAAAATAGAGGCTTTAGATATCTGTACCCTTGGGAAGTAAAGGCCCATGGCAGATATGTTTGGAAGAGATTCCATTTTGAGCGAGTTGAAAAAGCACTATCTCGTTGAAAGGTTCTATCCATCCGCTTTTGCTGAGCGCATTTTTTCTTTAGCCAACGACTCTCTTTGTTCCCCCTTTTGGGTGGTAAATATTTCTCAGAACATAGATTGTGAATCAAACCCATGTTTGAATTG